AAGGATGAATTTCACTTTCAAGAGGCACGCTATCAAGATAGCCCAGTTTACGAAGATTATGATCTGGAGACCCATCAAGAGAATTGGGAATTGGGAAGACTGAAAGAAGAAAAAAAGAAAAGAATGAATATGAATAAAAAGATTGACACATAAGAAAAATAAAAGAATAGATAAGATGAGATTCGTCCACCTCCCATATATTTTATCCCTTCACCCATAAAGAAACTTGCAACACCAACGCCATTTAGAATTCCATCAATTATATATTTATCAAAAAACTGAGTTAGCTCGGCTAACCCTCTTATACTCATGGTGAAAATCCCAGTATAAAAAATATCTATATAACCACGATTATATGACCAATTGTATATCACACCTTTTATTTTGTCCAGAATAATTCTTTTAGGACCTCTTTTTAAAAAGAAATTAATTAAGCCCAAATTCTTGAAAGATGAATAAATAGATCCATAAAAAATAGATGCTATCAATAGTCCGAAAAAAGCTATACTTACTGAAAAAAAAGCATTTGACAAAAACCCATACCAATCCTCAGAAGAATTTAATTTTGGATGAAAAAGGGTTATTGATGGAGTTAACCATTTCGATAATAGATCCAAATCTATTACTTCGCTGTTAAAAGAAATTCCTATTGATCCAATGAACAAAGTAAATAGTACTAATACAAGTAGAGTAAACAACATAGTATTGCTCGATTCGTGAGGATACATATAAGTGTACCTATTTCTCAAGTAAGTACTAAAGTCTCGTATCTTACTTCTTACATTTTTGTCAATTTTCGATATATCTTTCGAAAAAAAACAAACCTTATTCTTATTCATTTTTGAAAAAAAGAAATTCCTATTGACTTTCTTCAGTGTCCCTTTTCCCCATAGAGATATTGAATAAAACGAGCTATTTTTTGTACTACTAAGACTACTATAATATTGAAAATGAATGCGCAAATACCCATCAAAGGTAAGTAAGTACATCCGAAACATATAAAATGCGGTTAATCCTGTTGTGAACCAAGCTATTAGTGCGAAAATTGGTGAGTACAACCAACTATCGTGAATAATTTCATCTTTGGACCAAAAACAAGCAAGAGGCGGAATACCACAAAGAGAAAGTGTACCTAAAAAAAAAGTAGTTTTTGTAATTGGAACATATTTTGTTAAACCTCCCATAAGAACCATATTCTGACTTTTCTCTGATGAATATCCAACAATAGGTTCCATTGAATGAATAATGGATCCAGATCCCAAAAACAATAAAGCTTTAGAATAGGCATGGGTGATCAAATGGAATAAAGCAGCTCGATAAGAACCTATACCTAGAGCTAACATAATATAACCCAATTGAGACATTGTAGAATAAGCTAAACTTCTTTTAATGTCTCTTTGGGCAAGGGCCAAAGTAGCTCCTAAAAGTACTGTTATTATACCTACTAAACAAATGAGATTCATTATGTAAGGTATAACTATGAAAAGAGGAAGAAGCCGAGCTACAAGAAAAATTCCTGCTGCTACCATAGTAGCAGCGTGTATAAGAGCCGAAATAGGAGTGGGGCCTTCCATGGCATCAGGTAACCATACGTGAAGGGGGAATTGTGCGGATTTAGCAACTGCACCAACAAATAAGAAAAAGGCACATAAAGTAGCAAATAAAGAATTGACCCCATTATTCTGGATCAAGGTATTCACTATTTTGAACAAATCCCGAAATTCAAAACTACCAGTTATCCAATAAAACCCTAAGGTTCCTAATAATAAACCAAAATCTCCTATACGATTAGTTACAAAAGCTTTTTGACAAGCACTTGCTGCAACGGGTCGTGTGAACCAAAAACCTATCAATAAATACGAACACATTCCCACTAGTTCCCAAAAAATATAAATTTGTATCAAATTGGAACTAGTAACTAATCCCAACATTGAAGCATTGGAAAAACTCATATAAGCAAAAAATCTCAAATATCCTTGGTCGTGAGACATATAATTGTCACTATAAATAAAAACCATGATTCCAACAGTAGTAATTAGTATTGACATAATAGAAGTAAGTGGATCGATCAAGTGTCCGAACTCTAATAAAAAATCATTATTGATGGTCCAAGACCATAGATATTGATAGGTCAAACTTCCATTTATTTGCTGAATAGACAGATTGGCCGAAAACCACATAGCTATACTTAGTAGTAAAACACTTGGGAAAGCCCACATACGACGAAGATCTTTTGTTGCTGTCGGAATAAGTAGAAGTCCAAATCCTATTGACATAGTAACTGGGAGCGGAAAAAGGGGTATTATCCATGCATATTTAGATGTATATTCCATAACCAATTGTTATTTTTTTTCTTATAATTGTTTCCGATTCACCAATTCTGATCTCTTTCGAAAAGAACAAAACAATAAGAAAAAGAAAAAAAAAGATATGAAAAAGATCAAATACAAATATTGGAATTCTGACTTTTTGTTTTATCAAATATTTGAAATAAAAGTTGCAATTGGTTGGTCAAATAATTAGTCAAGTTTATTACTTAGTTATTAATTAACTTGAAACTATAGAAAAGAAAGATATTTCTGAAATAATCTGACATCATATGAGATTTTGAATAATTGGATTTTCCCTTTACATTAAATTCTAATTATGTAAAATGTAAAATTATGCAATTTAATTTATAGATATTGTATATATTTTTATTTATAGATATATTATAGATATATGATCTATTTCTATATTTAAGATAGATTTAAGTTTCTAGATTTCTTATATTACAGTTCAGTTACAGATTTCTTTATCTCTTTCGATTTTTATATTTTTTCTTTCTTTTTTTTTTAGCTTTATATATTTTCTATTTTTTTTTAGACTTCATTTTCAACTTCTATCTTATATACATATATAAGTATAGAAGATAATTCTAATACTAAATTCTAAGACTACTATATTCTTATAATTAGAATATTTTTTTATTTTGTAGAATCTTTATCTTTATATATAATATATAATCTTTTCTTTATATAGAATTTAATTCTATAGAATTTAATCTTTATCTTTATATATCTTTATAATTTTTTATCCTTTAATATATGAAATATGAAAATCTATATATATTCATACTATAATTCTATAATTCAGACTATATTATTCTAGTATATACTAGAATAACTATTTACTTAGTATTTACTTTACTATTTTACTCATTTCTCTATTTAGATAAAGATTTTCTATTACTATTCTTACTATTTCATATGAATAATGAATATTTGTATATTTGTAATATTGTATTGTATATATTACTTTATATATTATATATTAAATTATATATTAAATATTAATATGAAATTATTACTATTTTAAAATTACATTCCTTTTTTTGTATATTCTTTTTGTATATTTTTTTTTTCAAAAACAATAGAATATCCAATACGTATGTAATTATTACATTATGCAAATATAAGAATGAAGATAGAAAATTGAAATCTATTTGTCTATTAAAATAGAATTGTTTTAGAAGATTTTTATTTTTTTTTTTATTGATTTTTTTTCTTTTATTCTTTTTTTTTTCTATTTGTATGTTCTGATATTATTGAAGGAAATTTATGGAATAAGTATAGATAATGACTAATAAAGAGTAATTGATTTTGAACAATATATGTCTTTCACATACAACGATAAAAATGAGTCACCTACCTTTTGAATGGCAGTTCCAAAAAAGCGTACTTCTATGTCAAAAAAGCATATTCGTAGAAATCTTTGGAGAAAAAAAGGCTCTTTAGCGGCAGTAAAAGCTTTTTCTTTAGCTAAATCTGTTTCCACCGGACAGTCAAAAAGTTTTTTTGTGCGACAAAAAAAGTCTTGAAAAAATCTTAATTGACATGTCTCAAAGAACTTCCAATTTTCCATTTTTTATTTGGAAGGCAAATGATTCAAATTTACTAATTTATTGTGTATATTGTGTATTGTATTTGTATTTAACTTCTCCAGATTAGTTAGAGCTAGGTAATTTGAAAAATAAGAATCTTTCTGTCTACTGGATTCAAAGTACTCAGTATTGTGTATTGTATTTTTTTTTATTATCATTTTTTTAGATTTTGTATAGTCTTTCTATATTTCTATATATGTTCTATTCTATTTATTGAAATTTCTATTGGTTGATATTGAATTCGTGAGATGGTTTTTTCTTTCCTATGAATTTTCTATTTTGAAAAGCACAATTACGATAGACAACGAAGAATCTGAATATTTCATTATACTTTAGACTAAGGTGTTGGGTCTCAAAATCGTTAGAAAAAAAATTTTTGATACCTCAACTGAAAACAAAACTATTGAGTTCTGACTGTTCTGGATAAACAAAAGCTAGGTTTCTAGTACGGAAAAGTTGATTATGAAAACTGAACTTACGAAGATACTAATTCAGTATTATTGATATTGAACATTTCAATATGCATTTCCATATGAATGGAAATGCATCTTTCTTAATTGTTTACTAAACTCTATTGAATATCGACAATTCAACATGAATTTCCTATGATTCTTTAAGGCAAGCCGCCATGGTGAAATTGGTAGACACGCTGCTCTTAGGAAGCAGTGCTAGAGCATCTCGGTTCGAGTCCGAGTGGCGGCATAAATAATAGAATAATTCATATTATAGACACAATAGATCTAATAGAATATTAGAATCTAATTCTATTAGATTTAATTCCCGATTTCAATTATTTAATAGGGACCCTTTATTTATGATATTTGCGACCTTAGAACATATATTAACTCATATTTCCTTTTCGATCATATCAATTGTTATTATGATTCATTTGATGAACTTATTAGTCTACGAAATCGAAGCATTACGTAATTCGTCAGAAAAAGGGATTATAGCTACTTTTTTCTCTATAACAGGATTTTTAGTTATTCGTTGGATTTCTTCGGGACATTTTCCTTTAAGTAATTTATATGAATCATTAATCTTCCTTTCATGGAGTTTCTCCATTATTCATATGATTCCGTATCTTGGGAATCCTAAAAATGATTTAAGCGCAATAACTGCACCAAGTGCCATTTTTACCCAAGGTTTCGCCACGTCAGGTCTTTCAACTGGAATGCATCAATCCGCAATATTAGTACCTGCTCTACAATCTCAGTGGTTAATGATGCATGTCAGTATGATGCTATTGAGCTATGCAGCTCTTTTATGCGGATCGTTATTATCAGTTGCTCTTATAGTGATTACATTTCGAAAAAACATCGATTTTTTTTTTAGAAACAAGAATTTTTTAAGTTTAAGGAAGTCGTTTTTCTTTGGTGAGATGAAATATTTGAACGAAAAAGTAAGTGTATTAAAAAAGACTTCTTTTCTCTCATTTCAAAATTTTTACAAATATCAATTAATTCAGCGTTTGGATTATTGGAGTTATCGTGTCATTAGTTTAGGGTTTACCTTTTTAACCATAGGCATTCTTTCTGGAGCAGTATGGGCTAATGAAGCATGGGGTTCTTATTGGAATTGGGACCCTAAGGAAACTTGGGCATTTATTACTTGGACCATATTTGCAATTTATTTACATACTAGAACAAATCAAAAATTGCAAGACCAAGGCACGAATTCGGCATTTGTGGCTTCTATAGGATTTCTTCTAATTTGGATATGCTATTTTGGGATCAATCTATTAGGAATCGGGTTCCATAGTTATGGTTCATTCCAATTAATATCTAATTAAATAAACTACATGAAGAATACATAAAAATATCGTCTGATACACAATGAAGATTTGTGCGAGTTTTTGAAAACCGTTTGAATGGAGGAATTATTCAAATGGTTCTCAAAAACTCTAGATGTATCTCATTACAATTCTAATTCACTCTTCTTTTTTTTCATTGTACAATGAAGAATCGTGAAAATAGGAAAGTCAAAGAATTCTAAGACTTTCTTTCCAATTAATGAAAATTCTTTATTATGGAATCTATAAAAAGAATTTAGATAGTAGAACTTGTATCTTGTCAACCGATAACGGGAGAACGAAATCAGGATAAATACCAATTCCTATTACAGGTAGAAAGATACAGATCGAAACAAATAGTTCTCGTGGTCCAGAATCAAAAAAATTTGAGTTTGGAATATTGAATAGCTTGTATCCATAGAAAATCTGACGTAACATAGATAATAAAAAAATAGGAGTTAATATCATTCCAATTGCCATTACAAAAGTAATTAACATTTTTGGCATGAAAAGATATTTTGGGCTGGTAATTATTCCAAAAAAGACTAAGAATTCTGCAACAAAACCACTCATTCCTGGCAATGCAAGAGAAGCCATCGAGAAACTACTAAACATGGTAAATATTTTTGGCATTGGGATAGATATCCCCCCCATCTCTTCGAGATAAACAAAACGTATTCTATCACAACTCGTTCCCGCTAAGAAAAAAAGTGCAGCACCAATCAATCCATGAGAGAGTATTTGTAAAATGGCTCCATTGAGTCCCATGCCAGTTAGAGAACCAATTCCTAGAATTAGGAAACCCATGTGAGATACAGAAGAATAGGCAATACGTTTTTTTAAATTGCGTTGACCGAGGGAGGTTGAAGCTGCATAAATGATTTGTATTATTCCTACTATAACCAACCAGGGAGAGAATCTAGAATGAGCGTTAGCTAATAATTCCATATTGATCCGAATCAATCCATATGCTCCCATCTTTAATAAGATTCCAGCTAAAAGCATACATGTACTGTAATGTGCTTCCCCGTGGGTATCTGGTAACCATGTATGTAGGGGTATCATCGGCGATTTGACAGCATAAGCAATAAGAAAACAAAAATAGAGTATTATTTCCAATGCTGCAGGATACGATTGATTAGCTAATTTTTCTAAATCTAATGTCGGTTCATTGGAACCATATAAACCCATACCTAGAACTCCTATTAAGAGAAAAATGGAACCTCCTGCAGTGCACAAAATAAACTTTGTAGCCGAGTACAGGCGTTTTTTTCCTCCCCACATGGATAAAAGTAAGTAAACAGGAATTAATTCTAATTCCCACATGATGAAAAAAAGTAAAAGGTCTCTAGAAGAAAATGATCCTATTTGGCCACTATACATTGCTAACATCAAGAAATAGAAAAATCGCGGATTTCGAGTAACTGGCCAAGCTGCTAAAGTAGCTAAAGTAGTGATAAATCCTGTCAGTAAAATGGGTCCTATGGAAAGTCCATCGGTTCCCAGTCTCCAGTGAAAATCAAAAAGATTGATCCATTGAGAATCCTCCTTCAATTGGGTTAAGGGATCGTCCAATTGGAAATGATAACAAAATACATAGGTCATTAGAAGGAGCTCTAGGATACATATACATAGAGTATACCACCTATACACCTTATTTCCCCTATGAGGGAAAAAGACAATTGAAGAACCCGCAAATATGGGCAAAACAAGAAGTATTGTTAACCAAGGAAAATAACTCGTGATAAAGACAAGATAAATTTTGACGAGAAACCCCCGTGCTCGGGAGAAGAATAATAGATTTTCTTTTCTCGAGTACGGGCTTTGGTCGGTAAAGAGGAATCAAATGATTCAAGTGGAGTTTTTTGTCACATATCAATAAGAAAGACCCATGCTGCGAGTTGTTTCATGCCATAAATAAACACGGACACTCAAAAAATCCGTTGGACAAGCGGATTCACATCTCTTACAACCTACACAATCCTCGGTTCTTGGCGCAGAAGCAATTTGCTTAGCTTTACATCCGTCCCAAGGTATCATTTCCAATACATCCGTGGGGCAAGCTCGAACACATTGGGTACACCCTATACATGTATCATAAATCTTTACTGAATGCGACATTGGGTCTATAAATTCCAGTTTTGAACACAAAAGATTTTTGATCTGGTAAAATAAAATTCGAAAATGAAATAAATCATATAATTTCTATTGTAGACACCAGACGAATCAATGATTTATCAAAATTTGAAGAATCAATAGATTTGAAAATCTGTTTATGAGAAAGGGGCCAAGATACTTTGATTTCCGTTTCAATAACCATGAAATATGAGTTGTACATACGAATTCAATTCATGTTCATTTTACTATATTTTTCTATTAATATGAAGATCTTAATTCTTATTGAATTTAGAGAATTTCTATGAATCCTAAGTAATCCTATTCATATAGAAAATCTGAACTCTATCAAATCAAATAGAGATAATCTAAAATAGTCTAATTCTAACTAATTCTAATTTAGAATAAATTCTTAAGTATTATTAAGTACATTATATTCATATATATGAATATAATGTACTAATATATATATGAAATATTCATATTCGTATAAATAGATTAATCTAAATTAAATTTAAATATAGAAATATTCTAGTATATAGAAATAGAATTGAAGATATGATGATATATTATATATCAGATTCATACTAGATAGAATACGTTAGTTATTAGCTTAGTGATAGAATAGGTTAGTAGCTCTAGATCATACATCTATATGAAAAAAGAGAAGAAAGAAAATAATAAGAAAATAATAAGAATAGAATATTCTATTCTATTGAATTCTTATTGCATGCTAATTCTATTATTCTATTCTTATTATTTATTCTAATTCTATTAGATTCTATTTATTGTATTGGATTATATTTTTATTTTAGATTCTATTTAGAATATTCTCAAAGTATTATGTTTTGATTTCTATGTGAAAATCGAAGAATTCTAACTAATTATTCAACAAATTCGATTGATTGATACGAGTTGATTTTCTGTTACGATGTATAGACGAAACAATAGCTAGCCCAATAGCTGCTTCAGCAGCCGCAATGGCTATAACAAAGATTGAGAAAATTTCTCCTTTTAATTGCCGACTATCAAATATATCGGAAAATGTGACGAGATTGATATTCACCGAATTCAGTATAAGCTCAAGACACATAAGTGCTCTAACCATGCTTCGGCTTGTGATCAGTCCATAGATACCGATAGAAAATAAATAAACACTCAGAAAAAGTACATGCTCTAACATCATTGATAAATTCCTCATCAATCTCGATTCATTTCAATATGAACAAAAATTCAAATTAAACTGATTCAGCTGACTAGAATAGAAGAATTACAGAACAAAAGAAGATATTCACAGTAGATTGAAAGAAAATAGATTAAATCCATTTTCATTCTTTCATTCTCAAAATAGAAGTTCTTATTTCTTATTAGATTATTGACGAGCCATAGTAATTGCACCTATCAAGGAAACTAAAAGAATTATAGAAATGAGTTCAAAAGGAAGATAAAAATCTGTGGATAAATGAATCCCAATTTGTTGAACGTTACTTATTAAGTCCTGTTCTATAATCTGATTTGATCTTGTAGTCCGAAAAATTCCGGACCATGACGTATCTGGGATAGTAGTCATTAATGAAAAAAAAATACTTGTACAAACCAGTGAGGTGATCCTATCTCCAATGGTCCACAAATAGGAATCATTGGAATATTCTGAACTGTTCATGAACATCACAGCAAATATGATTAATACATTTATGGCTCCCACATAAATAAGGAACTGTGCGGCAGCTACAAAATAGGAATTCAATGAAATATAGAATAAGGATATACAAATAAGAACCAATCCCAATGAAAAGGCAGAATCAATGGGATTGGTAAATAATACTACTCCCAGACCTCCTAATATAAGAACTGATCCCAGAAATACTACAAGAATATCATGTATTGGTCCAGGTAAATCCATTATGAAAGAAAAGATAAATAAATAAGTCAAAATATTTCATGACCTTACTAAGGGGCCAGGAAAGGAACTATTTTTTTATATGATACCTTTCTAATTGAATGAAAAAAAAAAAGATGAATATCATTAGATAGATAAAAGAAAGTTATTTGGCTAATCCTACTTTATTCCAAACCAAATCTTAGTAATTGGTAATCGTTCTTGAACCAAGGGCTTTTTCTTTTTTCATTTGAGTTTTTGAATCCATAACTAGAACTGTTTTAATTGTGTAATCTTCAATTATTGACATTGGTAACCGACCCAAAGAAATTTGATTATAATTCAATTCGTGACGATCATAAGTGGAAAGTTCATATTCTTCAGTCATCGATAAACAGTTTGTTGGACAATACTCGACACAGTTACCGCAAAATATACAGACCCCAAAATCAATACTATAATGAAGCAATTGTTTTTTCTTAATATCTTTTTTAAATTTCCAATCAACAATGGGAAGGTCTATGGGACATACGCGAACACATACTTCACAAGCAATGCATTTATCAAATTCAAAGTGGATTCGACCACGAAAACGCTCTGATGTGATTGATTTTTCATAAGGATATTGAATAGTTACAGGTAAACGATTTGTATGGGATAAGGTAATTATGAAACTTTGTCCAATGTACCTTGCAGCTCGTATTGTTTGTTTGCCATAATTCATGAATCCAGTAACCATGGGGAACATATTATAGATATCCATGAATAAAATTGATGTTTCTTTCTCTTGGTTGAGAGAAGTTATGAATATAGAATATCATTATTGTTTTCTCTTAATTTCTTATTTATTATTTATAGTTTATAGTGAAACAAGTTGAGAAGAAGTTGTCAATAATAGATTACCTAGAGAAATAGGTAAAAGAAATTTCCATCCAAGATTTAATAACTGATCCATTCTCATCCTAGGTAAAGTCCATCTTGTTGTGATAGGAATGAACAGAAACAAATAAGCTTTAGCTAATGTAATAAAGATACCAATTGCTATTACAAAGACTCTAAACATTTTATTTATTCCAAAAAGTTCAGTAAGAGATATGTACGGAATAGAAAAATTCCACCCACCTAAGTAAAGAACTGTTACAAATAATGAAGAAACTAATAGATTTAGGTAAGAAGCAAGATAAAATAACCCGTATTTTATACCTGAATATTCGGTTTGATAACCTGCTACTAATTCCTCCTCTGCTTCCGGTAAATCAAAGGGTAATCTTTCACATTCTGCTAGAGAAGACATTAGAAAAACTAGAAACCCTATGGGCTGACGCCACAGATTCCATCCCCCAAAACCATATTTGGACTGTGCCTCAATTATATCAACTGTACTTGAACTGTTAGATAATTCTAGTCGATGATAACATCACTGCTCCCATCGCTATTCCAAAACCGTACATGAAACCTAAGCTTCATACGGCTCCTCTATGGTCACAAATAAATGTAAGGTAAGGACTGGTTCAGTATTATTGCTCTCCTTGGACCCTAGGTAAATAGAATGGAAAGATACATTGGGGGTTGGAGAGGCCTCAATTCGACCAATAAAATTCTGTCTGCTAGAATAAGAAAAAGCACTTCCGAATTGATCTCATCCCTTATAATGATAATATAATGAAAATAATCAAAATTTCTCTTTGTTCAGCAATAACTTAATCCTTCAATCAAATACTCGTTATATTCATAAATAAAAAGAATTGGGCATTAGTTAATGAATCATGATAAGAATTCCCATATGCATATGTATGAAGAAACGAAGAACTAAATATTTTCTTATTATTCCCGTTTTATTCTTTTTTATTCTATTATTGTATTGCATTCTATTTGTCTTGTTCCTGTTCTTCTTTCTGAAAACTAAAAAAAAAATGAAATAAAATAAAGGATTAATTCGTTCTTGATAATCATTTCTTTAATCAGCGATATAGTAGCATACTCTAGATTGGAATCGTGGGGAAGTACTGCTTGATCATTTCTACCAACTTCAAGCCCTTATTATGATTCGTTTTATGCAAAGTTTTATGCAAAAACCCCTTATTTTTGATACCTTACATTATTTCCATTACTCATCCTTTGTGTACTTTGGTGTTCCTAACTACCCACTTCTTTTTGATTGATCCCCAGTATAGTAATAAATACAGTTGATCTTTTGCATCCGCTTCAAGATATGACGACTAATCAAATAATCTCAATCTTGGGGTAAACAACTTATGTTTACTTCAATTTCATTCTTGTACCTAGGGAATGAGATTTTTCTTGTTTTACTGCAAATTGAGGAGCAGTTTTGTTTCACTCATATAACTATCTGGTTTAACTCATCAAACTGAAATGTTGAATAAAAAAAATCTTTTTTTTTATTTCATATTTACATATTGAATTCTATTTATATTGTATTGAAATTTCAATTCATTTCTTTTCTCTTTTCTAGAAAAGAGAGAAAAAAAGTTCATGTTCAAACGAATCGCACGTAGAGATATTGCTAACACACATAGAGTTAATGGTATTTCATAACTAATCGATTGAGCTGCAGCTCGTAGACCGCCTGAAAAGGAATACTTATTATTTGATCCATATCCTGACATAAGAAGACCAATGGGGACAATACTTGAAATGGCAATCCATAAAAAAACACCTATACTGAGATCAGCTAAAACAAGGTGATATCCAAAAGGAATTACTAAATAACTTAGTAGAATTGATATAACCCCTATAGAAGGTCCGACCCTAAACAAACGAATATTCCCTCTAGATGGAAGAAGATCCTCCTTCAAAAATAGTTTGGTCCCATCCGCTAAAGCTTGAAGAATTCCTAATGGGCCGGCATATTCAGGTCCAATACGTTGTTGTATTGCTGCGGATATTTTTCTTTCTAACCACACAATTACTAATACCCCCATTGTGATTCCTAAGACAAGGGTGAAAATGGGGACAAAAATCCATATGAGTCCATAGACTTCTTTTAAGGATTCTAATATAGAAAAAGAATTGATAGTTTGTACTTCTGTCGTATCAATTATCATTTCAACGATCAACTTCTCCCATAATGATATCTATACTACCTAGTATCGTCATGATATCAGCCAATTTCATTCTTTTAACTAGCTGGGGAAGAATTTGCAAATTGATGTAGCCGGGTGGACGAATTTTCCATCTCCAGGGGAAAACGCTACTATCTCCTATTAAATAAATTCCTAATTCTCCTTTTGGGGCCTCTACCCTTACATAAAGTTCTTGTTTTAACAATTCAAAATTGGGTGAAAGTTTTTTAGTAATAAATCTATATTCAAAATTATTCCATTCGGAATTCTTTGTCCTATGAAAGCGGCGGTTTTCTAAATTTTCATAAGGTCCTCCAGGAATTCCTTCTAGAGCCTGTTGAATGATTTTTATGGATTCTTGCATTTCACCGATTCGTACTAAATAACGAGCTAATGTATCGCCTTCTTTTTGCCATTTGACTTCCCAATCAAATTTATTGTAACACTCATAACGATCAACTTTACGAAGATCCCATTGGATTCCAGAAGCTCGTAACATTGGTCCTGATAAACCCCAATTTATTGTCTCCTCTCCACCAATAATGCCCACTCCTTCAACTCGTTCCAAAAAAATGGGATTTCGCGTAATGAGTTTTTGATACTCAAAAACTTCTGTTAAAAAATAATCACAGAAATCAAAACATTTATCTATCCAGCCATAAGGTAAATCCGCAGCTACTCCTCCGATGCGGAAATAATTATGCATCATCCGCATACCTGTGGCGGCTTCGAATAGATCATATATCAATTCCCTTTCTCTGAAAATATAGAAAAAGGGAGTCTGTGCACCGATATCGGCCATAAAAGGGCCAAGCCATAACAAATGGGAGGCTATACGGCTCAGCTCCAACATAATCACTCTTATATAACTGGCCCTTTTAGGCACTTGAACACTTTCCAATCGTTCTGGTGCATTTACTGTTATTGCTTCTGTGAACATAGTAGCTAAATAATCCCAACGTGTTACATAAGGCAAATATTGTATAATTGTTCGGTTCTCCGCTATTTTTTCCATCCCTCTGTGTAAATAGCCCAATATAGGTTCACAGTCAATAACATCTTCACCATCCAGAGTAACGATCAGCCGAAGAACACCATGCATTGATGGGTGGTGAGGACCCATATTGACTATTATGAAATTTTTTCTTGTAGCCGGTACAGTCATATTTTTTTCCTTAATTCATTATTTCATGAATTTATTCAACTAAAAAATCTAATACTAATAAAAAAAAGAATAACTGAACTAATAAAAAAAGAATAAAAAAATAAAAAAGAACAAGGATAATAATAAGAAAATAATAAGAAACTCAAATAAGAAATTCAAATTAAATTAACGAATTTTCGGTTCCCGAATATCTAACTTATCCATTAATTTCTTATAACGCACTTTCTTTTTCTTTGACAAATAAGTCAATAATCGTTGACGTTTTCCCAGAATTCTTCGTAGACCCCTTTGCGATAAAAAATCTCTTTTGTGCAATTCTAAATGTGAAGTAAGTCTCCGTATCTTACTGGTGAAATGGAATACTTGAAATTCAACAGACCCACTATTTTCTTCTTTTTCTTCTTGTGTAATAACTGAGATGAATGAATTTTGGACCATAAATGAAAATTTCTATCTTTATTTTCTGTGAATTTTACCGATCAGGAAAAAGAATAATATTTCTTATGCCAGTTATTTTCATCTAGTATACATCAAAATTGGATTTCATTCATATATTACTTTGTTTTTTTTTATGTGGTTTATGTGTTTATGTTTTGTATATTTGATCCAAATCAAATATACAAAACATATATGTATTCACGAAAGAGAACAATTTCTTTTTACTTAAAAGGATTCCGCTCCTCCTAGTGAAAATTGATACACTATGAAATCAGCATCATCATCATGTATTAGAATGTTACACAGTGTATATATTTTGGCTTTCATCTATCGAATATGTTACACGATATGTAGGAAATCCACTATAAATTCTTTAATTTTTCATTGGAATTGAATTCATTCTGAATTGTGAATACATATGTATTCTTGACATACTGAAACGACTGCTGTTATTGGTATCAAACCAATAGCGATTCATACAAGCTACATCTTCTAATCGATAATTGGGCCAAAGAAACAATTTGAATTTCATGAAATTTTTTCCATCTGTATTAATATGTTTGTCCTCATTCAGAAATTGACCAAAGTTTCTTATTTTGTTTTCATTGCAAAATCTTGAATTTCTATCCACAACATTCCAATTCTGGGAATTGAAACAAATTCGAATTCGAAATTCTCTCCGACGTCTGGGAGATAGAATATTTTCAGGAACAAGGAAATCATAATGATTTTTGTCTCCACTCCAAAAAATGTTGCTGTGTTGTGCAATGGATTTTTCAAACCCCCCTTTCTCACTATATCTTTTTTTTGTGTATTTTTTATTCGTTTGGTGCTTCTTATTATCGACCAATGAAATATCTATAGTTTGATATATAATAGATTTTCCGTCCCTTCTTATAGATAGACAAATTGGTTCAATAATAAATATTCCCTTTCTTATCACTTCTGCAAGAACTAGGTCCTTTTGAATCAGCATTTCGTCTAGATTTATTTCACCTCTTTGAATCGAGGATATAGCAATTTCCTTTAGATTTATCAGTCTAAGTAGGAGACAATATACCCTGATATTTTTCATTATTTTTTTATTCAAAGGATTAGCCCATCTTAATTGAAAAAGAAAATATTTTTTCAAAAAGGAATCTAGTTCCATTTCATTTTTATATTGTTTTTTTTTTCTACCCTTTTTCATTTCTAATCTTGCGTAATCTTCTTCAACAGCTTTTTTATTTTTTTGTTTTAGTAGATTCGATACAAGATTTCCTTGGCCCTGTTGTTCGTGTTCTTCCTGCTTGGAATTTCCTAATTCAAGATCTTTTTTTTTATTAGATGATATATGAAGATTTTTCTTTGGGTTTACGTTACTATTTTTACTTTTTTCATTTCTAGAAAAATGAAAAAAGAGTGATTTGATTGGGATGATCCAAGGTTGAATCTTATATACATCAAAAAGTAGCACAAATTCTGGGAAGAACCAAGGTTCTAGATTGGATATAGTATCATTATTTGATGCGGTATCATAGAACCTTTCTTGATTCATTCCCATGCAATCAAAAAAGTTTCTTTTTTGATTGCATGGTTTGATCTCTTGATGAATCGTAGGAGAGAAAAGATCTTTTTTTTCCATTTTTGGTAAATTCTTAATTTCAGTCTTAGTCTTTTTCTGAATATTGATGCCAATATGTGCATTGGTCCAGATCTCAATATTATTTCTAAAACAAAGATGAAGAATTTTACAATCAAAATATTTTCTATCCAAATTTGTATTCCTATCAATAAGATATCCTTTTTCTAGATAATCATTACTAGGTATACTTACCAATACATAAAATGATTCAGGTTTCGATGTATTTAAATGATATGGAATTTCTGGGTCCCCGTTTATTTCTAATGTTGATCCAGAAATGTATGAATTAGGGGTGCTTATGTATTTATATGATAAAAGATCATATCTGTAATGTTTTTTCCATTTGTATTTTTGACTCATAAATGAATTCGCTGCATAGTCATTTTTTTTTATGGAATGAATGAATTGGTATTTTTGATATAAATCCAATTGGATTGATTCCTTTTTTTGAATCATACGACGTTGATTGATTCTATTTCGCCATTCTAATCGAAACCTTCTTTTTTGAGAGAAATCGTATTGATAATGACCTTTTAACCAGTTTTTCCATTCGTTCATTACATATGTATGAATTTTTTTATGTCTTGATTTGGAATGAAATATTCCGTGTATCATACAATAGTCTTTTAATTTATCCTTAAAAAAAGGATAGCTCCCTTGATATTGAAGTACAGGTCTCAAGTGATACTGATTTAGTAATTGGTTAAGTAATTGGGTTTGTGATAATTTGTAAAATACATATGCTTGGGACAGGGAAGATAAGTTCCAATAAGTATTGGAATTTTGATTCCTATTCTCAGTATTATCAGTATTTGAAAACAATTTTTTTATAGTCAAAATGAAATTCATTGTATTTTGATTTGTTTCATCAATTCCTTCTTGTTCTTGATTTCTTTCATTGTTGTAAATGGATTTATTTAAGATCTTTTTTGTTGATTCAAAGAAAAATTGTGCATTTATCTTAGAAATGGTAATGGTACATAGCAAAATATCAATGTATATTTTTTCAATTAATGATTTCATAAAGTAGTGTGATTTACGCATTAATCGGATATTTTTCCTTTTTAAGATTTTCCAAATATGTTTCTGTGAGCCCGATCTTTTATTATCATAAATTAAAACTATTTCTTTTTTTTTCTTGTCTTTTGCGGTTCGTTCAATTTGATTCCTGATTTTGATTGTCTTATCAGAAAGATCTTTCATTCTTCTTTCTATTAGTGAATAATTGAACCAATTCATCGTTCGAATTAGAACGGGCGATTGGCGAAGAATCTGATTATTTCTTTTGAAATCTTTTTCGTTTTTGTTCGGTTCATATACTTTTTCTTTCCTCAATTCAAATAAGAAAATTGGATTGACTTTCTCCAGGTTTTTCATCATTAGTTTGATAACTCGAACTATTTTGATGACCCATTTTGTTTTTTCTTTTCGAACTTCTAGAAAGGCTTTTCTTTTTTTCTTTAAAAATTTTAGAACTTGTAAAAATTTCTTTTTCACCTTTTTCTTTTTTTTTTCGAGTTCTTTATAAATAGGTTCAAAAAAAAAAGGTCGTTTTCGGGGAGAACCAAAGGGAATTTCCGCTTCCATTCCCCAGACTGTTAAAAAACAAAAATTTTTTTTTTTATCTTTTTTTTTCATTGGATCTCTATGATGAGATCGTACCTTAGATTTTTGCCAAGGTTTTAGACAGAAAGGATATAGAATCTTTATCTGAATACCGTCTGTTAACCAATCTTGGGGAAATTCGGTTTCTGATAATTGAACACCATTATAGGTGCATTTAATATGCATTTCTCTATTCCATGCCTTGAAATCCTCGTACCACTCGGGGGATTGGAATAATAACATACTGAAAAGATTTTTAGCTATTATTAATGAAGGCAATATAATGTATTTTCTAAGAAAAGATTGGGTTACTAACATCAAACCTCTTATTGCTTGAGTAAATATAAAGGTATCCCAAGCTTCTGATATTTCTATCCGTTCATTTATATATTTTTTTTCCTCTTTCTCCTTTTCTTTTTTTGTATCTTCATTTTCCAAATCAAAATCGGAAATTTTTAATTCTGATTCTTGTTCTCTCCCCATCCAATTCCTCAAAATGAGATTCTTCATTTCGTTGATATCAAAAGACGAAAAAAAAGATGTTTTGTCTAGCCGATCCACAAAAAGCGGGGAATTTACATTTACTTGAAAGAGGTCCCAAATAACTGTTTTACGTCTTTGAGCACGCATGGATCCTTTGATTAGATTGCGACGAAAATCCGATTGTTGGGAGTAACGTATCAAAGCCACCTCTTCCTCTTCCGTTTGATCATCATTTTTATCATTGTTAATAGTATTCTTAGTACTAGAAATAGAATTGGTATTCTGATCATTATCGTTATAAATTACCACACGTTTGGCTCTTCTTGAATGAATATCATGATCTTCTTCCACCAATTCTTCTTCACTTTCTTCTTCCTCTTCTTCCAAATCATCGGTTAATTTGTATGACCATCGAGAAACCTCTTTACTGACTTCTTCTATTCTAATTCCAATAGATTTTTTTTTCATTGTTTTTTGATCTTTTGCATGCGTTGTAATTACATCAAATACAAATTGCAACGATTTTGCTTGACTTTCTGAATCAATTCCCTTTTCTTCTGTAGAATTCAAAAATGATTGACGGTAGAGTTCTACGGAATCATTAAGAACGGAATCCTTCAGAAGTAGATCATGAATCTTATTTATAAAAAAAATTTCTACTAAATCTTCTGTATCTGTATAAGGATTCATGATTGCACGTGAATCTAATTTTTTTCTCATTCCTCGATATGGTCCGTTGAAAAAAGGATCATATGCTTTTGGCAAGCATTTTTTTTTATTTTCATCATCGCATAATATGGTTCTTTTTTCAAGCATATCCAGACTCGTGGATTCCTCATTTTTTTCTAGAATTTGGATTCGTCTTCTCAATTCATTGTTCAAATTACACTTTTTTTTTTCATTGGTATAAATCCAAGAATTATAAAGATCTTCGTCATATAGTTTTTCTATTATGTACAAAGAAATTCTTCGTTCTAGCATTTCCGAAAAAGTCGATAAACTGGGCGGATATGTAAAGGATATTATTTGCTTACCATCACTTGTACATGTAAAAAAAAAAAATTGTGACATTTCATTGCGTAAAGCATTTTCTAATTGATCATTTTTTATATATCGTAATGGACGATTCCACCGTTTAGAATCGAAAAGAAAAGTGACAAAAGTTTTCTCAACCCACTCAACCCAACTTTTCTTTTTTTCTTCTTTCAGTCTTCCCAATTCCCAATTCTCTTGATGGGTCTCCAGATCATAATCTTCGTAAACTGGGCTATCTTGATAGCGTGCCTCTTGAAAGTGAAATTCATCCTTTGTTTTTTCCTTTCCATTCACTCGGATCTCTTCCGTTTCATCTATTTTGTCCAGATCCTCCTTTTCTTCCGAACAAAGGGAAGGGTTTTCTTCGGTGGATCCCTCTTGTTCCTGTTTAGTCTCCTTCGTTTCGGAAGTTGTTTCTACATCGCTTTCTTCCTTTCTTTCTCCCCCTTCTTCCGTTTCTGAGGTTTCTTTCTCTTTCAGTTTTTTAGTGACAATAGGCGACGGCATTCTGCCTAAATAGTAGACACAGGTGATAAATAAGAGAATACTAAAGATTCGAGCCATAGAATTTCTCAATTCTGACACAAGATACTTATTAGATCGAATAGAATGATTTTGCCGTATCCAGAATAATACCAATCCAACCCATTTCATGAATAAAATGTGACCAATTAACCAACCAACAAAACTACTTGTTAAAAAGAAAATCTTGTTGTTGCATCGAAACATATAAATGTTGACTAATCTGGCTAACGTGGAACTTGGTAAAAGGAAATGGTTGAATAATTGAAAAATTAGATTATTCAGGAATACACATTGAATGCTGAGATTACGCATTGAATTTCTGGTAGTAGATCCA